ATGAGACATCCTGCAAATCATTTCGATACTAATCTTACTCTAGAAAAAGAAAATTTCAAGCAAAAAAAAGACTCTTAATGCTCCGGGCGAAAAGATGAAATCTTGGATTTTTGCGCATATCCCAATCCTTATTGATTATTTCATCACAGTTAAAATTTTCTTTTTTTTACTTTTTTTATAAGTTCATTGAAGAAGTTTTATTTACTCAGTAAGTTACTCCCACCCCTTTTTTTGTTTGTCCACTACTTCTTATGAATCGAAACAAACTAGTTCCGATAGAACTGGAAAATCAAATAAATAGTAATCTTTGACGAACAGGATCAAGAATCATTATTATTTCCACACAAGAAAAGGAATTTTCCACCCTTTTCTTGTGTGGAAGATTAGGAAGACGAGTAATCCCTCCTAGAATCATTTGTTCCTTTCATTTATCCGCGTGTATTCTCCTCCTACTTATGCCTATTATCTATTAGAATTCGATTCTATTAGGTACAAAAAAACTATTGATGCATTACATGCCATTTACAATCTGCCAATGGGAGGCCTAACATAGTCACAACACTCCCATTTTGATTGAAAAAAAGAAGGGGGGATCAAGTAGTCTTCTTCGCAATATACATACTATTGCTAGGAATGGGATACAAGCAATTTCCGGCATCTCGCAGAAAAACAGTATAAACAAAGCAAGCAAAACATTTTCCATGATTTTTTTGAATCATACATAATTGCATCGATCACAACAATTCGGCTCTTTTTACCAACTTGATGAATCCGTGGATCTAGAAATTCATTTCGGACAATTGAACCTTCTCAAACTGTTTCTTTTTTAGAACCAAAAAGATTTGTGCCAGAATAACAGATGCCAAGAAGAACAACAAACCTTGGACACGTAATGGATCTTGAAGTACTATTTCTGCATCTCCCTGACCAAATCCACCCACATTGGGATTACTCGTTAATGGTTGATCAAGCTTGATAGATTCACCCTCTGAAACAAGAAGTTCTGGTCCTGGAGGTATAATATCAACCACTTGGTGTCCATCCGATGCGTCAGCTATGGTTATTTCATACCCCCCTTTTTCTTTACGTACTATTCTGCTTACTATACCTGCTGCTGTAGCATTATAGACTGTATTGTTACTCTTGTTCCCATCGGGATAAATCTGACCTCTTCCCCTGTTCCCACCTACATATATGGGATACTTTAAGAAGTGAACGTCTTTCTTAGTAGCAGGGTCCGGGGAAAGAATGGGAAAGACGATTTCACTATATTTCTGACCAGGAACAGGACCTACCACAAGAATATTTCTTTTAGTGGGGCGATAACTCTGAAAAGACAGATTGCCTATCTTTTCTTTCATCTCGGGAGAAATACGATCGGGGGGAGCTAATTCGAATCCCTCGGGTAAAATAAGAACAGCCCCCACATTCAAAGCCCCCTTTTTCCCATTAGCAAGAACTTGTTTCAGTTGCATATCATAAGGGATTCTAACAACTGCTTCAAATACAGTATCAGGAAGCACAGCTTGTGGAACCTCAATATCCACGGGCTTATTAGCTAAATGGCAATTGGCGCATACAATACGCCCAGTTGCTTCTCGTGGATTTTCATAACCCTGCTGCGCAAAAATGGGATATGCATTTGAAATAGATGTCCGAGTTATGACATATATCATGATCGATACGTAAATGAATCGAGTCATCTGTTCCTTTACCCAAGAAAAGGTATTTCTATTTTGCATGGTCCAATTATTGATCCCGGAAATTTCTACAATAAATTAGGTAGGTAGCTAGTATAGTTCCCTATCCACGATTCTGCCATTGTACTGGAGGGGGAATCCCTTAGACGGGTAGAAGTATAAAGAGTGAGTCAGATTAAAAATGGTTTGTTTATGTACGAAGTAACATTCGGATTTGATTGATATCGGCAGATCAAATGAGTTCTTCATTCATTCATTGAATGATAAACCACTACAAGTGAAGGAGATACACGATTTAAATAATGGAAGATCCAATATTTCAAAATTGTATCTAGAATGACTGGAAAAGTGGAAACAAGACCAGATATAATTTGATTATTATGAGCAAATCCAAAATCTTTGTAGACCGAACCAATCATTAGTTCCCAACCATGGGGCGAGTGGAATCCGATACATAAATCAGTTAATAAAAGAATAGAAAAAGCTTTTATTGTGTCGCTTAAGTTATAGAGGAATTCCTGAACCCAAGAATTAAGAATGACAAGTTCTTCATTACCCAGAATAGAATAACCACTTAGAATAGCAAAACAGATTATATTTGTCGAGAAATGCAAAATTATATGGATATGATCTTCATTGTGCATTTTGACCAATTGTATTGTTTCTTTGTGGATTCCTATACGAAGCTTTTGTATCTGTGTCTCCGGGTACTCCTTTATCATTTCGTCCAACAGGAATAGTTGTTCTAATTCTATGAATCTTTCTAGAACGTTCTTCTCTTGAATATCATTCAAAAAAGTTTCGGATTGCCTTGTATTCCACCAATTAGTAACTAAAGGTTCCAGACTTTTATTAAATGAGAGAGAGATCCACCAGGGCAAAAAGACTATAGATGCAAGATATGGGAGGGGAGTCAATGCTTTCTTTTTTGGCACTTTTAATCTGTTCTGTAAATTGTTAATGAAACTGCTTCATTCGCCGACTCTATCTGATCCGATATTTCTATGAAGCATGAGTTCTATAACAAGGTATGGAACCTATGGATCGGATCTATTCCTTCTTTTTTTTTTTGAATTGTTTAGTCCTTGGATCTAGAAAGAATATAGAAATAGAATAAAGGTCCGTTTCGAATGAAGAAATAATCAAGTTCCCAGATATCTCAATTGGTCAAATTCGAACCAATTGTATCTTCATTTGTTCCTTTCGATGAATGCCCGAAAAACCACTTGAAGTAATGAATATTATTCGGATTTCGAGACGAAAGAACTCCCCCTGGATCAATCAATTATTTCGAAATGTTTCACTGGCTACCCACAGCCCAGGAATAATTGAGGGGATATTTCTGAAGAATATTGATGATGAAATCCGAAATGGGTGGCAAAACAAGGGAGAAATTGAATAGTTATGAGAGATCCAATCGTTTGGTCATCAAGGAGCAAAAGAAAGGATAAAAAAAAAGAAACATCGATTGATGAAAGAGAGATAATTTACGAGATACGATCCATCTGTATCTAACGTATCAATTCAAAATATTGGTCCTAAAAAGATGAATTCTGTACTGTATTCCGAAATGTTCTGATATGTGTGATGAATACATACTTATTAGATTTGTTACTAGTATGAAAGAATTGAGTTTAGTTCCATATGTAAAAAAAAGAGTTTTTGTTTTGGTGGATAAAAATAGCTTCTTATTATGGTTGTTCCGTATTCGTCCGCCTGCTTTATTCTATGGGCCACAACACAACGGTATTACCAACGGAACGGGGGAAATAGAATCGAACATGTTTTGCTCGAATAAACGTTCCGAAGAAACTTCAGTTATATTAAAAAGGGGATTCCTGAGTTCCTTCCCTCATGCGGAGAAAGCATTCATTCTTCAGTTCATTTCAAAATACTTCAATTGGTACGCGCAAGAAATAGGCCGATTCAGCAGCTTTTTGTTCAATTTCTCGTGGAGTAAAATTCTCATCGGTACGAGTCAAGGGAATGGCTCCCTGGCCTCTGATTTCCATATAAAGGACACGACGAGGATAAAGACCCTCTTTAACTTCCATTCTGATTGACTGGATATCTCTCATAAGGAATCGAAGGAAGATGCGACGATTTATTCCAGGAAATCCCCAACGAAAAATACACACTATTCCTTCTTTTCTATCAAAAAGATCATAACCACTACCTACATTCCACGAAATTGTGCACCACAAATAGGAACTAATGAACAGACCGGCGATCCCATAGAAAGACATCACGATTCCTTGGGGAAAAAAAAGGATTTCCTGAGAGGGAAATACGGATATCAGATTTCTACCAAGATAACTGGAAGTTCCAACCAATAAGAATCCTAGTGAACCTAAAAAAAGGATACAGGCCCAGCAGAAATTACTTGTTTTTCGAGACCCCGTTACAAGTTCTATCCATATACGTTCGGATTGCCAGTTCATACTCGATCCAGTTGCATTCTATTGCAATTGAGATAATAGAATAAGCCAAATGAATTTGACTTTACTTTTTTTTGTTTTGATCCCGAAGTAACTCTCATCAACTAGCACTATTATGATGTAAACCATTAGGAGTAATTCATCGAATTGGTTAGATATAAAATAATAACATCCCCTTCATATGATCCCACTATGTATATCTACATACATATAGATACATTGACTTTCTATTTCAGATATTCGCTGATCTATTTGAAAACAAAAACAGCTATACCCACATATAATATACATGCATTTATCCATATATCATGGATCTGCATGCATAACAATAACAGCTTTTTTATTTGTGCTCGGAGGGAGTCACATGTCGTACCGTACCCTATTCCACTAAAAGATATCTGTATTATGATCCAAGTCCAAGTGTTAAAATAAATTGATGAGATTTGATCCCATCGGATCTAAACAATCTTGTTTTTTTGAACATGAAGAGATAAAGAAGCCATTGCAATTGCCGGAAATACTAGGCCCACTAAAGGCACAAAAATAGAGGGTAAATTGAAATCTGTCATAGAATAGGTGCCTCGATTTAATATTTGTACTTGTTAGAAATATATCTTATGATAAGTATATTTATTATAAGTATATAATAAGTGCAAGGAATGTAGAACTAAATAAGTGTACCTATTCATCTTTCTACACAAAATAGATGTATGATAATCCGCTTTTTTATTCTTGTTCTCCCGTCCTTATCTTATAATAAAGAGTTTCTTACGAGTTCCCTAAGGATTCGTTAGAATCCGATCCAACAGGGATTCTAGTAAAAAAAAGGAGGTTCTCGGGAGATATAGATATAGAAATATGC